GTAGGAACAAAGAGAAGCAGATTTATTCTATACTCGATAAGTACCAATACGCAACGGGGGTTGATACCTTTTTCTATGAGCAAAAGAGTCCCCATTTATTAATCATTAGAAGGCCCTATTCGTAATAATTTTACTATATTCATTATTCATTCTGCATTTTTTATGACTTTAGGAATTTTTATAGTCTATTTTTATAGTCTATAGAATCTATGTATAAAAGAAATACGATAAAAACCAATACTCAATACTATAATATAAAGCCAATTAAACCCTATTTTTTTTTACGTTTCCCTATCAAAGTGAAATTTTCAATTTAAAGTAGGAGATCTTTTCATTTTATGCCTATTGGTGTTCCAAAAGTACCTTTCCGAAATCCCGGAGATGAAGATGCATCGTGGGTTGATATATAGTGCGACTTGTCAGATATATTGAGTCATTTGGGATTTCCCCGTTCTCTACCCCGATAGAGATAGCCCCCGTTTCACCTAGATAAATTCATGGAATGATCCAAAATTTGGAGCGTGAAAAACAATGAGAACCTTTTGGGGGAAAATTCGTATTACTTACTATTATATTCTATTATATTATGGTTGGCTTGGTTGGACTAAAAAAATGAAGTATTCAGGCTCCGTTTAAAAAAAAAAAAGCCAATCGGCAATATATCGATGATTTTTACTTGTACCATAACTGATTCCTATATTTGGAAATTGAAATAGATCCTCTTTGTCGGGTATCTCAAACTTTAATAACTACTTGGTAGAAGGTATGACATGAATTGAAAAAAGAAAGTCATAACAAAAATAAATGGTAATGGGAGCATTTGTTCTATATATACAAATCAAAATGGGGCGAATCCTTACCCGGAGAAGAGCAGAAACCTAAATAAAAGAAACTCATTCAGGAACAAGAAAATGCCATCGGAATTTGGATGAAATCTCGATGAAACAATACATCAATGAGAAGTTAACTCGATAAGTTTAGTGACCCCTTTTCTTCTTCTTCTAATAGATAGAAAAGCGAAAAATAGAAAACGGAGTTCGTCTTTATTGAAAAATCGAAGAAAATTTCGCTAGACGTCAGAAAGAACCTGTTATGAAAAAAAAAAGAAAGGGGCTGGAATCTATACATTGATTCTTTTTCACAATTTTTTTGAACCGTATGCGTCAAAAGGCGCATGTACGGTTCCTAAGGGAAACAATTTCCCCTAATCAACCGACTTTATCGCGAACGATTCCTGTTTTTAGTTCAAGAGATTGATAGTGAGATCGCGAATCAAATTGTTGGTCTTTTGGTATATCTTAATATCGAAGATGATACCAAGGAAATTTTTTTGTATATAAACTCTCCCGGGGGAGATGTAATATCTGGAGTAGCTATTTATGATATGATGCAAACTGTGCGGCCAGGTGTCAATACAATATGCATAGGATTAGCCGCTTCAATGGGATCTTTTATCCTGGCCGGGGGAGCAATTACCAGACGTGCAGCATTCCCTCACGCTTGGCGCCAATGAGGTTTTTATTTGACAAAAAAAAAAGAAGACTATGCCTTCGTTATATGAATATATGAATGTCAATATAATATTAAGTAATAATAGCATGGCACTTCGAATTCGATATTCAATTTTTTTTTATTGTTTTTAAAAACAAAAACATTCGATTATGTATCGAGAGAGGAGTATGAACTCAAAGGTATTTCCGATTTTCTCTTATCTATCGGGAGTCCAGTTCAGCGTCACAAACCTTTTTTGTTTTCATGCAGGGGGTACTTAAGAATATGTAAGTCACGATTTTTTCATTATTTGATCGGATCAAAAAAGAAACTTTGGGATTGCTAGAGACAAAAAAATCATAAATAGAACTATATAAAGCAACGGAGCCATCATAATATTTTTCAACTTCTCCGAAAGGAAGGGTGGCAATTTGATCATTTACCCATCTGGTTCTGATAGATTCTATTTTTTTCTCTTTCTTCAATGGAAGGGAGGGTTCAGGGTCCATTTTATTGTAGAGCCGTATGCAATACCCAAAAGATGCCTGTACGGTTGTTCAATTCTATCGTTTGTCTTCGCTTTTTCATGCGAGCTAGAGGAACATTTTGTTATATCATCAGGGTAATGATCCATCAACCTAGGACTTCTTTTTTTGAGAGTCATGCAGGAGAACTTCTCTTGGAAATGAAAGAAGCGTTGAAACTGCGTGAACGCATCGCAGAGATTTATGCACAAAGAACCGGCAACCCTACCTCGATCATATCCCGAGACATGGACAGAGACGCTTTCTTTTCAGCAAGACAAGCCCGAATTTATGGAATTATTGATGATATAGAGTTCTCAGATGATGATGAAGAGTTCTTAAGGGGTTGATCTTGTAGGGATTGTATTCATATGGATTTCGTTCAAATATGTGATTTTCTATTTGATCTCCGAGTTGAATATACACTCTATTAAATGGAAATAGAAGGAATTCATCATCAGTCGGTTAGGATCAATCTAAACCAGACCATTATATTATGTATACAATTCAACATGCCAACTATTAAACAACTTATTAGAAATCCAAGACAGCCAATCAGAAATGTCACGAAATCCCCCGCTCTTCGGGGATGTCCTCAGCGTCGAGGAACATGTACTAGGGTGTATGTGCGACTCGTTTAGATTATCAGCTGGCACATAACAAAAGAAAAAAAAAAAGAACTTTTCCAGTATCAATGGTCAGTATCTGAGTGAATGGGATAGAATGGAAGAAGGAACTCCACTCATTATTAAACTCTATCATATCCCTCTATTGTGTATAAAGTTTATGGTTTCCATTGGTGCAAATCCAATTACCTCAATTGAAGATGAGAATAAATTCTCCATTGGTAGCAAATGGTTATCCATTAAGCGGAGGAAATCCTATTTAAAAAACATAACGATTAGGCTCCCACTCTGGCAAGAACGGACTAACAGGGCCAGCTACCCCAGCTAACTTTCATACTTAAATACCGTTACTTTATAAGTAGATCTCGTTGTGAAAGACCTATTACTGGAGAATTCATGGGTAGAGCCAAAGAATGTGAACTATACAAGTTCCCAATAACGTTGATTAGTTGATTAAATGAAGTGAAAGGCTCCGGTGTATAGAGAAGACCTCACCGTTTCAGAAGTAACCATAGAAACGAAGGAACCCCACTATTTCTATTTTTTTTATTTACTCTATTTTTTTTGATACATAGGAAAATAAAATTTCTTATGTCTTTCTTATTCTTGTTTCGTGGTAAAATACCTAAACAAAAAAAGAAAAATCGTGGTTGGGAAGGTTATAGTAGCAAAAGCCATTGGAATTTTTATTTTATACATTGGAGAAATCCGTTTTGTTAGTATAGTAATAGAAGACAGAGTAAATAAAAGAATAGCTGAAAGAAAGAAAAAATGAGTTATTCGAAAAAGTTTCATTTATTATTTATTCCATGACCAGAATTAAACGGGGATATATAGCTCGGAGACGCCGAACAAAAATGCATTTCTTTGCATCAAGTTTTCGAGGGGCTCATTCAAGGCTTACTCGAACTATGACTCAACAGGAAAAAAGAGCTTTGGTTTCAGCTCATCGGGATAGGGATAGGCAAAAGAGAGATTTTCGTCGGTTGTGGATCACTCGGATAAACGCAGTAATTCGCGAAAGAGGAGTATCCTATAGTTATAGTAAATTCATACACGATCTGTACAAGAACCAATTGCTTCTTAACCGTAAAATACTTGCGCAAATAGCTATATCAAATAGGAAATGTCTTTATATGATTTCGAACGAGATCATATAAATAAAAAAAGTAGATTGTAAAGAATCCAACGGAATTTTTTCAATGGAGTTCCCGGAGAATGAACTCCGGGAAGGTAGAGTAGAAATTACGATGATCAAATATGATAAAATAGTAAAACACGTTCAATCCAAAAAGATTTCTGATTCATTTTTTTCTTATGACACGATAATCAAATATAGATTCACGGATTTTTCGAGCAAAACACCAATCCGCATTTGAGTTCGGATTGGAATTTTGATTCAAGTGAAGTAAGCCTATTTATTTTTTTTATTTATTTTGAATTTTTCTTTCTTTTGATCTTTATTTTGATTTCTGGCTTTCAAAGCATTAGTTCTAGCGGTCGACTCGCTTATTTGAAATCCTTTCCTTTTAAAGGGTAACAAAGATAAAATACGAGCTTGTTTTATCGCAAGAGTAATTAATCGTTGTTGTTTCAAGGTCAATCTATTCACTCGTCTAGATAATATTTTTCCTTGTTCACTAATAAATCGGCTAATTAAGCTCATGTTTCTATAATCAATTCGATCCCCCGATTGAATCGGGGGCAAACGCCTACGAAAAGATCGCTTGGATTTAAGAAAAGGTCGCTTGGATTTATCCATAGTTTGTTTAGTTTATTCCCTATCCCGAATATCTTATTTTCTTATTTTATATCTTATTTTCTTATTTTTTCATTAGAATTCAATTTCATTATCAATTTGCCCCAAATAGGATTTGTTTATTTCAATCTGTTATAGATCCGGTATAGAGAATGTCGTTCTTTTTTTCCCCTCCTTGAAAGAAAGACCAATTTATTTTTTGATCTCTCTATGAATCGTATGTTTGTAACAATAGGGACAGAATTTTTTCAATTCTAATGGATTAGGCGTATTGTGCCGGTTCTTTTGAGTAATATATCTGGAAATGCCCGTTGATACCTTATTAACACCGTTTCGGACACAACTGGTACATTCCAAAATCACCGCGACTCGTACATCTTTACTCTTGGCCATGAACCTCCTTTATATTTTTGATTGACTCAACTCTTCTATTTTCAATTCAAAACAAAGAAAGGAAAAAAATAGAAGTTACTAAATAAATTGAAAATGAATTTCAATTTGTAAATGAAATTAGAAATGAAAGAAATAAAAAAGGAACACAACGATTTCTAAACTATATTTCAAATTGAAGTAATTTCAGTATAGTGGATAAGACTCCCG